TTATTATTTTATATTATATTAATTATGAAAAATTAAGAATGGTTATATATATATATATATATATATATAAATATTTAATTTATATAAATTAAATAATATATAAAAATTTATTATTAAATTAAAATAAAAAATATATTAAAAAATAGGTATTAAAATAATTAATAATTTTTATAATTAATTAAATATTTCAATGATTATAAATTGATTTATAATTTATATTAATTTTTAAAATTAATATTATAAATAAGAAAGAAAAAGAAAATATTTAAAATTTAATAATTTATAATAAATATTTTAATATATAAAAAAAAAAAAACTATATTTAAAAAATTTACATATATAAATAAATTTTTTATAGTTTAATAATTTTATTATAAATTTATTTTACATATAAATTTTAGTGTTAATTTTTAATTATTTTAATAATAATTAATTTATTTTAATAGTAATTAATATTAAAAATTTAAGAAATTAAGATTTAGTAATATTTAAATTAATAACAAATTTTGTGCCAGCAGTTGCGGTTATACAAAAATTAAATTGAATTTTATTAGTAATTAATAAATAAAAAATTATATTTAATTAAATATTAATTTATTAAGTGAAATTTTAATTTAATTAAAATTAAATTTAAAATTATAATTTAATAAATTTTATTTATAAACTAGGATTAGATACCCTATTATTAAAAATTTAAATTAAAATACTAAAATAGTATATAATTATTTATTGAAACTTAAATAATTTGGCGGTATTTTAGTTCATTTAGAGGAATCTGTTTAATCATTGATAATCCACGAATAAATTTACTTAATTTATTATTTTGTATATCGTTGTTAAAAAAATATTTATAAATAAAAATAATATTTTAATTTTATAAATTAAAATTAAATCAGATCAAGATACAGATTATAATTAAGAATATAATGGATTACAATAAATTTATTTATAACTGATATTTATTTGTAAGAATTAATTGAGGGTGGATTTAAATGTAATTTTATTTAATTTATTAAAATGATTAAAAATTAAAATATGTACATATTGCCCGTCGCTTTCATAAATAAATTGAAATAAGTCGTAACAAAGTAGAGGTACTGGAAAGTGTTTCTAGAAATAACAAATTAGAGCTTGACTAAGTATTTCATTTACATTGAAATGATATTGAATTTTTCAATTAATTTGAGGGGGAAAAATTAAATATTTTATAATTAATAAAATTAATTTTAATATTAAAATGGGGGTTTTAGTATTAATAAAGAAATAATTATAAAATTAATAGTTAATTAGTATTGTAAAATAAATTTGAAATAATTTAAATATAAATTTATGAAAAAGTAAATTTTAATTATTGTATCTTGTGTATCAGAGTTTATTAAATTAAAGGTTTAAATAAAAAAAATTCTCGAATTTAAAAGAGATAATTAATTATAAAAGTTATTGTAACATAAATATTTTAAATAATTAATTAGAAATGAAATGTTAATCGTTTTTAAAATATATCTAGTTTTTTTAGAAAAAAATTTAATTTTATTTTTTTTTTTATAAAAAAATTAATTAATTAATTTATTTTAAAAAAAAAATTTTATTTTAAGGGATAATCTTTAAATTAAATTTTTATAATTATTTTTTTTTTATTAATTAAAATTTTTAAAATTTATATTGTTTATAATTTTAATTTTATTATAAATAATTTTAAATAAAATAAAAATTTAATAAAAAAATTTAATTTTTTATAAAAAAATATTTTTTAATTAAAAAAAATTAGTTATAATGATAAAATTAGTTTTTTTAATAAAAAAAAAATTTTTTATAATTTAAAAATAAATTTAAGGAATTCGGCAAAATTTTATATTCCCTTGTTTATCAAAAACATGTCTTTTTGTAAATAATTTAAAGTCTAATCTGCCCACTGATAATTATTAAAGGGCTGCAGTATATTGACTGTACAAAGGTAGCATAATCCAAAGTCTCTTAATTGGTGACTTGTATGAAAGATTGGATGAAAAATAAACTGTCTCAATTTATTAATAAAATAATTTAATTTTTTGATTAAAAAGTCAAAATAATTTTAAAAGACGAGAAGACCCCATAGAGTTTTATAATAATATATAATAAAATTATTTTATAAATTTATTAATTAAAATTATTTAATATTATTTTATTGGGGTGATAAAAAAATAAAATTAACTTTTTTTAAAAATTAATTCATAAATAAATGAGTAAATGATCCAAAATTTTTGATTATAAGAAAAAATTACCTTAGGGATAACAGCGTAATTTTTTTTTTTAGTTCAAATAAGAAAAAGAGTTTGCGACCTCGATGTTGGATTAAGATAAAATTTAAATGCAAAAGTTTAAAATTTTTGATCTGTTCGATCATTAAAATCTTACATGATCTGAGTTCAAACCGGTGTGAGCCAGGTTGGTTTCTATCTTTAAAAAGTTGAAGTATTTTAGTACGAAAGGATCAAATATTTAAATTAAATTTATTTTAAAGAATATTATTAATTTAATTATAAATATATGTAAATTATATACAATAAATATATAATATAGATGGGTAAATAATTAGACTATTTTGGCAGAAAAATGTAATGATTTTAGAAGTCATAAATATATAATTTATTATATATATAGTAAATGATACTGAAAGATATATTAATAATTTTTTTAGGTTTGATTATTTTAATTTTAGGGGTTTTGATTGGGGTTGCTTTTTTGACTCTTTTAGAGCGTAAGGTTTTAGGTTATATTCAAATTCGTAAAGGCCCTAATAAGGTTGGGTTTATTGGAATTTTACAGCCCTTTTCAGATGCTATTAAGTTATTTACTAAAGAGCAAACTTATCCTAGATTTTCTAATTATTTAGTTTATTATTTTTCTCCGGTAGTTAGTTTTATTTTATCTTTAATAATTTGAATAATAATTCCCTATTATTTTAATATAATTAGTTTTAATTTAGGGATTTTATTTTTTTTATGTTGTACTAGATTAGGAGTTTATACAGTAATAATTGCTGGATGATCTTCAAATTCAAATTATTCTTTATTAGGGGGTTTACGTTCTGTTGCTCAAACAATTTCTTATGAAGTAAGATTAGCATTAATTTTAATATCAAGAATTATTATAATTATAGATTTTAATTTAATAAAATTTAGATATTATCAAAATTTAATTTGATTTTTTTTTTTAATATATCCTTTAAGATTATGTTGATTTTCTTCAAGATTAGCTGAAACTAATCGAACACCTTTCGATTTTGCTGAAGGAGAAAGAGAATTAGTTTCTGGGTTTAATATTGAATATAGAAGAGGAGGATTTGCATTGATTTTTTTAGCTGAATATTCAAGAATTTTATTTATAAGATTATTATTTGTTTTATTATATTTAGGAGGTTATGATTTAAATTTAATATTTTATTTAAAATTGAGATTTATTTCATTTTTATTTATTTGAGTGCGAGGAACTTTACCTCGTTATCGTTATGATAAATTAATATATTTAGCTTGAAAAATTTATTTACCAATTTCTTTAAATTTTTTAATATTTTATATAGGTTTAAAAATTTTTTTAATATAAATATATTATTTAGTATAAATTAATAGAATATTTATTCTTTCTTAAGTTTTCAAAACAAATGCTTATTTAACAAGCTCATTAATTATTAATTAAAAATTAATTTATCTCAATAAATACTAATTATAGGGTTAATAATATAATAAGAAAAATAAATAATTGTTAATAATTGTCCTGTAATTATATATGGATCTTCAACAGGACGAGCTCCAATTCATGTTAAAAGGATAATTGTTATAACTATTGTTCAAAATAAAATTTGATTTAAAGGATAGAATTGAATTCCTTGTATTTTTTTAAAAAAAGTTATTGGTAAAATAATTAAAATTAAAATTGATAAAATTAAAGCAATTACTCCTCCTAGTTTATTAGGAATTGATCGTAAGATTGCATAAGCAAATAGAAAATATCATTCTGGTTGAATATGAATGGGAGTTACTAATGGATTAGCAGGAATAAAATTATCTGGATCTCCTAATAAATATGGATTAGTTAAGGTTAATATAATTAATAAAAAAAGAATAATAATAAATCCAATTATATCTTTGTAAGTAAAAAATGGATGAAATGGAATTTTATCTAAATTTCTATTAATTCCTAAAGGATTATTAGATCCTGTTTGATGAAGAAATAATAAATGAATTATTGTTATTATTAAAATAATAAAAGGTAAAATAAAGTGAAATGTATAAAATCGAGTTAATGTTGCATTATCAATTGCAAATCCCCCTCAAATTCAATTTACTAATATAGTTCCTAAATAAGGAATAGCAGATAATAAATTTGTAATTACAGTTGCTCCTCAAAAAGATATTTGTCCTCAAGGTAAAACATATCCTATAAAAGCTGTTGCTATTAAAAGAAATAAAATAATTACTCCAACTATTCATGTATATTTTAAATTAAATGATTCATAATAAATTCCTCGTCCAATATGAATATAAATACAAATAAAAAAAAATGAAGCTCCATTAGCATGAAGAGTTCGAATTAATCAACCATAATTTACATTTCGACAAATATAATTTACTCTATAAAAAGCTAATTCAATATTTGCTGTATAATATATGGTTAAAAATATTCCTGTAATAATTTGAATAATTAAACATATAGCTAATAATGATCCAAAATTTCATAATGAAGAAAAATTTGAGGGTGGAGGTAAATCAATTAATGATCCATTAATAATTTTTAAAATTGGGTGGGTTTTTCGAATTGGTTTAAATATATTTATCATTAGTAATTAATTAAAAGAAGATCGTAAAGGACCATAAAAAATATTTGTAATTTTAACTACTGCAATTAAGGTAATAAATAAATAAATAATTATTATTATTATTATTAAAAATGTTTGATTATTATATAATTTAGATAAATTAATTTTATTTTCATTATTTATAAATAAAAATATATTAAAAAAATTTTTTAATTCTAAATTATTAATATTAAAATTTAATCATATTAAATTATTTAAGTTGAAAATTCTAATATTTAAAATAATAAAAATACAAATAAAAAAAAAAATTTTTATATTAAAAGAAAATTTAAATATTTCATTTGAAGCAATTCTTGTAATATAAATAAATAAAACTAATAATCCTCCTAAAAATGTTAAAAATAGAATATAAGAAAATCAATAGGTTGATAATATAATTCTTGAAATTAGACATACTAATAAAGTTTGAATTAAAATTATTAATCCTATTGATAATGGGTGTATTAAAAATAATATTATGATAGAAAAAGTAATAATTAATAAAGAAATAAATATTTTTATAATATCAAAGAATAGTTTAATAAAAATAATAATTTTGGAGATTATAGATAAAGAAAAATCTTTTTCTTTGAAGTTTTTAAAGAAAAATACTTATTTTTGGTTTACAAGACCAATGTTTTATTTAAACTATAAAAACTAATGATAATTATTTTAAATATATTAATTTTAATTATTTTTATATTTATTATTGGGAATATAATTTTTGTTTCAAAACACAAACATTTATTAGTTGTTTTATTAAGATTAGAGTTTATTGTTTTAAGAATTTTTTTTTTTATAATTTTTATATTTAGTTATATTGAATATGATATATATATATTAATAGTTTTTTTAGTTTTTTCTGTTTGGGAAGGAACTTTAGGTTTATCTATTTTAGTTTCTATAATTCGAACTCATGGAAATGATTATTTTCAAAGTTTTAATTTATTATAATGATAAAAATTTTAATAATAATAATTTTTATAATTCCTTTATGTTTTAATTTAAATATATTTTGAATGGTTCAAATAATATTATTTTTATTAATATTTTTATTTATAAATTTAATATTAAATATTGAAAATTATTGTAATTTAAGATATATATATTCTTGTGATATTTTATCATATGGATTAATTTTATTGAGAATTTGAATTTGTATTTTAATGATTATAGCTAGAGAAAATTTATATAAAAGAAAATATTATTTAAATTTTTTTTTATTTAATTTAGTTTTTTTATTAATTATATTATATTTAACTTTTAGAGTAATAAATTTATTTTTATTTTATTTATTTTTTGAAGGAAGATTAATTCCAACTTTATTATTAATTATTGGTTGGGGTTATCAACCTGAACGTATTCAAGCTGGAATATATTTATTATTTTATACTTTATTTGTTTCTTTACCTTTATTATTAGGAATTTTTTATATTTTTAATGAGATAAATTATATTATAATTTATTTTTTAAAATTTTTTAATTATGAATTATATTTATTATATTTTTCTATAATTATGGCTTTTTTAGTTAAAATACCGATATATTTTGTTCATTTATGATTACCTAAAGCTCATGTAGAAGCTCCTGTATCAGGTTCTATAATTTTAGCTGGAATTATATTAAAATTGGGGGGTTATGGATTATTACGTGTAATAATTTTATTACAAAAAATAGGATTTATGTATAATATTATTTGAATTATTATTAGATTAGTTGGAGGATTTTATATTAGATTAAAATGTTTTTGTCAAGTTGATATTAAATCTTTAATTGCTTATTCTTCAGTTGCTCATATAAGAATAGTAATTGGAGGTATTATAACAATAAATTATTGAGGATTTATGGGATCTTATATTTTAATAATTGGTCATGGATTATGTTCTTCTGGAATATTTTGTTTAGCAAATATTAATTATGAACGACTTCATAGACGGAGATTATATATTAATAAAGGTATAATAAATTTTATACCTTCAATAAGATTATGGTGATTTTTAATTATATCTTCTAATATAGCAGCCCCTCCTTCTTTAAATTTAATAGGAGAGATTAGTTTAATTAATAGATTTTTAAGATGATCATGGATATCTATATTAATATTAATATTAATTTCTTTTTTTAGAGCTGGTTATAGATTATATTTATATTCATATATTCAACATGGAAAATATTATTTTGGAATTTATAGATTTTATATAGGTTTATCTCGTGAATATTTATTATTAATATTACATTGATTACCTTTAAATATTTTAGTTATAAAAATTGATTATGTAATAATTTGATTTTAATTTAAATAATTTAAATAAAATATTGATTTGTGGTATCAAAAATATGATTAATATCATTTTAAATTATTCAAAAATATTTTATTTGTTTTATTAGTTTTTTTTTTTTATTTATATTAAGTATATTAAATTTTTTTATGATAATTTATTTTATTATGAATAATATAGTAATTTTTTTAGAATGAGAATTAGTTTCTTTTAGATCAATAAAAATTATTATAAGAATTTTATTAGATTGAATAAGATTATTATTTATAATATTTGTTTTATTAATTTCTTCAGTAGTAATTTATTATAGAAAAAGATATATAAATTCTGAAATAAATTTAAATCGATTTATTATTTTAGTTTTATTATTTGTATTTTCAATAATTTTATTAATTATTAGACCTAATATTATTAGAATTTTATTAGGATGAGATGGATTAGGATTAGTTTCATATTGTTTAGTAATTTATTATCAAAATATTAAATCTTATAATGCTGGAATATTAACTGCTTTATCTAATCGAATTGGGGATGTATTTATTTTAATGGTAATTTCATGGATAATAAATTATGGTAGTTGAAATTATTTATTTTATTTAAATTTTATAAAAAATGATTATGAAATATTAATAATTAGAATAATGATTATTATTGCTGCTATGACAAAAAGAGCTCAAATTCCTTTTAGTTCTTGATTACCTGCTGCTATAGCAGCACCTACTCCAGTTTCAGCATTAGTTCATTCTTCTACTTTAGTAACAGCTGGAGTTTATTTATTAATTCGTTTTAATTTATTATTAATTGATATAATATTTATAAAAATTTTAATATTATTGTCTGGATTAACTATATTTATAGCTGGAATTTCTGCAAATTATGAATTTGATTTAAAAAAAATTATTGCTTTATCAACTTTAAGACAATTAGGGTTAATGATAAGAATTTTAAGAATAGGAGCCCCTGATTTAGCTTTTTTTCATTTATTAACTCATGCTATATTTAAAGCTTTATTATTTATATGTGCTGGAGTAATTATTCATATAATAATAGATATTCAAGATATTCGATTTATAGGAGGAATTGGAAATTTTATTCCTTTAACAGCATTATGTATAAATATTTCTAATATAGCTTTATGTGGTATTCCATTTTTAGCTGGTTTTTATTCAAAAGATTTAATTTTAGAAATAGTTTCTTTAAGAAACTTAAATTTTTTTATTTTTTTTTTATATTATATTTCTACTGGATTAACTATATTTTATAGTTTTCGTTTAATAATATATTTAATAATTAATAATTTTAATTTAATATGTATTTATAATTTATATGATGAAGATTTTATTATATTAAAAAGAATATTTGTTTTATTATTTATAAGAGTTATTAGAGGAAGATTTTTAATATGAATAATTTTTCCTTATCCTTATATAATTTATTTACCTTTTAATATGAAAATAATAGTTATTTATGTTAGATTAATTGGGATAATTTTAGGATTTTTAATTAGAAATATAAATATTTATTCAATTAATAAATTTTTAATAAATTATGAAATAAGAAATTTTTTATGTTTAATATGATTTATACCTAATTTATCAACTTATGGTTTAAATTATTATTTTTTAAATATAGGTCAAATTTTATTAAAAAATATTGATATAGGTTGAAGAGAAATATATAGAGGTCAAGGTATATTTAATATTTTAAAAAAATATACAACTTTTTACAATTTATTTCAAATGAATAATTATAAAATTTATTTATTTAGATTTGTTTTATGAATATTTATATTAATTAATATAATAATTATATTATATTTAAATAGCTTATATAAATAGAGTATAATATTGAAGATATTAGGGAGATTATTTAAATCTTTAAATATTTATAAAAATATAAAATTTTATTTTTACAATGAAAATGTAAAGTTTTAAATAAAACTATATAAATAAGAAATATTAATGGAATTAAACCACTAAAAATTAAGTTAGCAGCTTAATTTTAAACTTTATATTTCTTTTTAATTGGAATTTATTATTCAATATTATCATTAACAGTGATATACCTCTATTTTGGTTTCAATTAATAAATAAGGAGATTTATTATTCTCTATCTTTTAAGTCGAAATTAAATGCATAAGTTGCTTCTTATTTGTAAGATAAATTGAAAAATTCAATATTTTTTGAATGCAAATCAAAAGTTTTTATAAACTATAATCCTATATATATATATATATATATATATATATATATATATAATTAATTAATTAATTAATTCAATTAAGTATATTTTGATTTCATTCATGATATAATCCTAATAATAAAATAATAATAAAAAAAAATCTAATTTTAAATCAAATTAAAAAGTTTGTTAATTTAAATAAATTAATAATTGGAAAAATTAAAGCAATTTCTACATCAAAAATTAAAAAAATTACTGTAATTAAAAAAAAATGTAAAGAAAAAGGAATTCGAGCTGAAGATTTAGGGTCAAATCCACATTCAAATGGTGAACATTTTTCTCGATCAGAAAATGATTTTTTAGAAAGGATAATTGATAAAAATATTATAATATTGGAAATTAAAATAATTAAAAATGTTAAATATATAATTAATAAAATTATTTATATTAAAATTATTAAACTTTTTGATTGGAAGTCAAATATACTAAATATATTATATAAATAATTAATTTCCTCATCAATAAATAGAAATATATAGGAATAATCAAACTACGTCTACAAAATGTCAATATCAAGCTGCTGCTTCAAATCCAAAATGATGATTATTTGAAAAATGGAAAGAAATATGACGAATTAAGCAAATTAATAAAAATATTGTTCCAATTATTACATGAAGTCCATGGAATCCAGTTGCTATAAAAAAAGTTGAACCATAAATTCTATCTGCAATAGTAAAAGGAGCTTCTAAATATTCATAAGCTTGAAGAATAGTAAAATAAATTCCTAAAATAATAGTAAAAAAAAGTCCTTGAGTTATTTGAGTATGATTATTTTCTATAATAGCATGATGTGCTCAAGTAACTGTAATTCCTGAAGAAATTAGGATAATAGTATTTAATAAAGGAATTTGAAATGGATTAAATGGTGTAATTCTAAAAGGAGGTCATATAGTTCCGATTTCAATATTAGGAGAAAGTCTTCTATGAAAAAAAGCTCAAAAAAAAGATAAAAAGAAAAAAATTTCTGAAATAATAAATAAAATTATTCCTCAACGTAACCCTTTTGTTACTAAAATAGTATGTTTACCTTGAAGAGTACCTTCTCGACAAATATCTCGTCATCATTGATATATAGTTAAAATTACAATAATATAACCAAGAATTAATAAATTTATATTAAAATTATGGAATCATTTTACTATTCCTGTAACTAAAGTTAAAACTCCAATAGCTCCAGTTAAAGGTCAAGGTCTGTAATCTACTAAGTGATATGGATGATTAAAATGATTTTTCATTAATTAACTTCTCTAGAATATAAAGTACTTAAAATAGCAATTACATAAGATTGAATAATTGCAACTGCTGATTCTAAAATTAATAATAAAATTTGAATAATTACTAAGAAAAATAAAAAATAAAATGGTAAATTTGGTCCTGTTCCTCTTAATAAAGTTATTAATAAATGTCCTGCAATTATATTAGCTGTAAGTCGAACAGCTAAAGTCCCTGGTCGAATAATATTTCTAATAGTTTCAATTAAAACTATAAAGGGTATTAAAATACTTGGAGTTCCTTGAGGAATTATATGAATAAATATATGTTGAGTGTTATTAATTCAACCATATAATATAAATCTTAATCATAAAGGAAGGGAAATTGATAGTGATAAAGTTAAATGACTAGTTCTAGTAAAAATATAAGGGAATAAACCTAAAAAATTATTAAATAAAATAAAAGTAAATATTGAAATAAAAATAAAAGTTGATCCATTTGAATTATTTCCTAATAATGTTTTAAATTCTTTATGTAATTTATTTAAAATAAAATTTCAAAAAAAATAAAATCGATTAGGAATAAGTCAAAATGAATAAGGAATAAATATTAAACCAATAAAAGTTCTAATTCAATTTAAAGGTAAATATAATAAATTAGTAGATGGGTCAAAAATTGAAAATAAATTAGTTATCATTTTCAATTTAAATTATTATAATTATTTTTTTTTAAAAATATGAATTTATTATTATTTTTATTAATAAAAATATAATAATTTATAATATTAAAAAATATAAAAATACAAATAAAAAAAAAAAAAGAATAAATTAATCAATTATTTGTATTAATTTGAGGAATAAAAGAATATTATTTTAATAATAATTTAAATTTGACATATTTATGTTATAATTTAACTAATTCTTTAAAAATTAAAATCATTAGAAGTAATTGCTAATTTACTATAAAATGGTTTAAGAGACCAGTACTTGCTTTCAGTCATCTAATGAAGAATAATTATTAATTCAATTAATAAAGTTTTTAATTGAAGTTCTTTCAATTACAATTGGTATAAAACTATGATTTGCTCCGCAAATTTCAGAACATTGACCAAAAAAAATTCCTGGTCGATTTATAAAAAAATTTGTTTGATTAAGTCGACCTGGATTAGCATCTACTTTTACTCCTAGAGAGGGAACAGTTCAAGAATGAATTACATCTGTTGCAGTTACTATAATTCGAATTTGATTATTTATAGGTAAAATAATTCGATTATCAACATCTAATAATCGAAAATTATTATTATTTATTTCATTTATAGGGATTATGTAAGAATCAAATTCAATATTATTAAAATCAGAATATTCATATCTTCAATATCATTGATGTCCAATTGATTTAATAGTGATTAAAGGATTATTAAGTTCATCTAATAAATATAATAATCGTAAAGAAGGTAAAGCAATAAAAATTAAAGTAATAGCTGGATAAATAGTTCAAATTAGTTCAATTATTTGTCCTTCTAATAAAAAACGATTAATAAATTTATTAAAGAATAAACTTATTATTAAATAACCAACTAAAACAGTAATTATAATTAAAATAATTAAAGTATGATCATGAAAGAAAATAATTTGTTCTATTAATGGAGATGCTCCATTTTGTAAGTTTAAATTAGATCATGTTGCCATTTCTAAAAAAAGGATAAACCTTTATAAATGGGGTTTAAATCCATTACATATAATCTGCCATATTAGAAATTTCTTAAAATTGGAAGTTCATTATATGAATGTTCTGCTGGAGGTAAATTTTGATATCATTCAATAGAAGATGATAGATTTAATGAAAATAAAATTATTCGTTGATTAATTATTGATTCTCAAATAATAATTAAAATTAATATTACTGCTAATAATGAAATATATGATCCTAATGAAGAAATAATATTTCATGAAATATAAGCATCTGGATAATCAGAATATCGTCGAGGTATTCCAGCTAATCCTAAAAAATGTTGTGGGAAAAAAGTTAAATTTACTCCAATAAATATTGTGAAGAATTGAATTTTTAAAAAAAAAGGATTTAAAGTTAATCCTGTAAATAAAGGATATCAATGAATAAATCCTGCTATAATTGCAAATACGGCTCCTATAGATAATACATAATGAAAGTGGGCAACTACATAATAAGTGTCATGAAGAGCAACATCAATTGATGAATTAGCTAAAACTACTCCGGTTAATCCTCCTACAGTAAATAAAAATACAAATCCTAATCTTCATAAAATTGAAGGTCTATAATTAATTTGAGTTCCATGGAAAGTTGCTAATCAACTAAAAATTTTAATTCCAGTTGGAACAGCAATAATTATAGTTGCTGAAGTAAAATAAGCTCGTGTATCAATATCTAATCCAACTGTAAATATATGATGAGCTCATACTACAAACCCTAATAAACCAATTGCTATTATAGCATAAATTATTCCTAGTGATCCAAAAGTTTCTTTTTTTCCTCTCTCTTGAGATAATAATATGGAAATTATACCAAATCCTGGTAAAATTAAAATATAAACTTCTGGATGTCCAAAAATCAAAAATATATGTTGTGATGATGTATACTCTACCTCCAGTCAGAAGTCAAAAAATGATGTATTTAAATTTCGATCAGTTAATAATATAGTAATAGCACCTGCTAAAACTGGTAAAGAAAGAAGAAGTAATAAAGCTGTAATTCCAACAGCTCATACAAAAAGAGGTATTTGATCAAAAGATAAACCATTAATTCGTATATTAATAATTGTTGTAATAAAATTAATTGCTCCTAAAATTGATGAAATTCCTGCTAAATGTAGGGAAAAAATAGCTAAATCAACAGAACTTCCACCATGAGCAATATTAGATGAAAGTGGGGGGTAAACTGTTCATCCTGTTCCTGCTCCATTTTCTACGATTCTTCTTGAAATTAATAAAGTTAATGAGGGGGGGAGTAATCAAAATCTTATATTATTTATACGTGGAAAAGCTATATCAGGGGCTCCTAATATTAAAGGCACTAATCAATTTCCAAATCCTCCAATTATAATAGGTATTACTATAAAAAAAATTATAATGAATGCATGAGCTGTTACAATAGTATTATAAATTTGATCATCTCCAATTAATGATCCTGGATTTCCCAATTCAGCTCGAATTAATAAACTTAATGATGTTCCAACTATTCCTGCTCAAATTCCAAAAATAAAATATAAAGTACCAATATCTTTATGATTTGTAGAATAAAGTCATTTTCGCTATATATATATATATATATATATATATATATATACAAATAAATAAAATGGCTGAGATTATAAGCGATAAATTGTAAATTTATTAACAAGATAAATTCTTTTTTATTAATTAAAGCTTTATATTCAAATATGATGTAAAATTGCAAATTTTAAGGTATAATATTAATTATTATTAAGGCTTAAAGAAATATTCTTTATATATAATTTTGAAGATTATTAGTTTATTTTAACTTAAAACCTTAAAAATTAATAAAAAAAAAAAATTTCTAAAATTATACCTAAAATTGAAATAAATGATAAAAAATTAATAAAATAAAATAAATTTTTATTTTTAATAAAAATTTTTATTCATTTTAATTTTAAATAATTAAATATAAATGATGAATATAAAATTCGAATATAAAAAAATAATATAATTAATCTTATTATAATTATAATAAAAGTTAAAAAATAAATATTATTTTTTAATATAAAATTAATAATAATTCATTTAGGAAAAAATCCAATAAATGGAGGTAGTCCTCCTAAAGATAAAAAATTAATTAATAATGATAATTTAATTATATAATTAATATTTATAAAAAATAATTGATTAATAAAAAATATATTTATTATATAAAATATAAAACATATAATTCTAATTATAAAAGAATAAAAAAAAAAATAAAATATTCATAAAGTTTCTCTAATTATAATTGATGATAATATTCATCTTAAATTATTAATAGAGGGAAAAGTTATTAATTTTCGAAGTGAAGTTTGATTTAATCCTCCAATAGCTCCAATAATAGAATTTATTATAATAATTAATAATAAAAATTTATTATTTAAATAATAAGATAATAAAATTATTGGGGTAATTTTTTGTCAAGTTATTAAAATAAATCTATTAAATCATGATAATCCTTCAATAATATTTGGGAATCAAAAATGGAAGGGGGTTGATCCTATTTTTATTAATAAAGAAGAATTTATTATAATAGAAATAAAATTATTTATTTCAAAATTTTTTATTAAAATTATTTTTAAAATAATATAAAATAATAAATTAATTGATGCAATAGATTGAGTAAGAAAATATTTTAATGATGCTTCAGAAGATAATATATTATTAGATTTTCTAATTAATGGAATAAATCTTAATAAATTAATTTCTAATCCAATTCAACATCCAAATCATGAATTAGAAGAAATTGAAATTAATGTTCTAAAAAATAAAATAAATATAAAAAATATTTTATTAGAATTTAATATTAAAAAAATTTAAAATAAAGAAAAATTCTTTCATTAAATATTATATTTAATTATATATATTTATATTTATATATATATTTATTTATATTTTAGTGTATGATGCACAATAGTTTTTGATACTATTAGATATAGTTTAATTCTATAAAATATAATAAAGGTAGAAATTCTACTTAATTTATCCTATCAGAATAATCCTTTAATCAGGCACTTTATTTTTAAAAAAAAGGTATTTCCTTTATATTTGAGGTATGAACCCAAAAGCTTTATTTAGCTTATTTTTAA